TAGGTACTAAAGCCGGCTCTGGGTCGATAATCCAATCCAGGGAAAGTTCACGACATACTTAAGATACGGTAAGGTGAAAAGCGAATCCACTCATTTTAGCACCCGCAATGGTATGACCAAAAAATTGGATTTTCTCGCGAACCTTACAGAATTTTTCATCTTTGATTTGATTGATGTCGAGATCAAATGTCTCATCCCCTTTCACAAGGAATTGGATCTTAATCTTAATCAGAAGGGGAGGCCAGACCAGACCCTTTGAATCATCTGCTGTAAGAGCAAAGTGAGTTCAAGCTTTTAGGGGGAGCCAGCATTTGAGTTCTGTTCTTCCAAAACAAAAGCAGTACCATCTATGGGTTCCTTCCATGGTTCATGTTCATGTTTGGGCAGCGGCCTTGACCCGGCCAACGAACCAGTCAACCGATAACCCAAGTTCTCATAATTCTTCAATCCATAAGGGCAGACCGCTACGAGAGAGACTAAGCGCTTTGCTTTAATAGAATATATTCGACTGGAAGGGAAGCGCACCTTGACTCTGAAAACTCAAAGGGCAAGCAAGGGAAGTGCGAGCTAACTAATGGCAAGGGCCGGAGATAGAAGTTTTGAAAGGGGAATTCGGAATATTGATCCGGAACATCAGACTCTTCATCTTGAAAGCTCATCACTTCAATAAAGGCTGGGTCACTACCCACTCTATAGGATATAGGATAGGTTGATAACCACTCTATGTGAAGATAGCCTACTCCCTACACTATAGAAAGTTAGGCTCGTTACGCTCCATGCGTATCCACAGACAGATATGCAGAGGGGTATGGCATACCACGTCCGGATAGGGAAAAACTATGTCTACCCCGCTCTGTTATTAGTATCAGGCTGTCTGAATAGGCAATGGAAAACCGTCTATCAATGGCATATGCCCTTGTCGCTTATTTTCTGGCCTGTACTGGCTAGCTGCCCTTTATGTTTTTTTGGGGGGGTTAAGGCGAGGGGAGAATCAACTACTCGGGCGTGGGACTATTAGGAATAAAAACCAAACCTTGCTCACCTCTCTCTATAAAAAAAAGCCCTTTCTCCTTTTAATATAATAATAATAGGGTGCTGCGCATCGCCACAGCGAACGCGTATACAGAGAACACGAAAAGAGCCCGGTGTTGTTCAGGGCATCACCCGTGCGAGAGCCTAGTCGTGTGGTTGGGGTTCCTTCTTGCCGTCTTGCGGCGAACAACTAGGGGAGTAAGCAAGCTACCTTCAGACATAGGTACGGGTCCCCATTCAGTCTTCTCATTGTCTATTGCCATAGGGCTAAACGAATTGCCCCCTTTGCGGTAAGGGATTCGGTAAAGAGGTACTTTGGTTTGTCGTAGCCGGGCCTAGAGGTGCTTGCCCTCCTCGGCCTCCCCTTCCTTTCCTTCTGTTATGACAAGGCCTTTTCTTGCCGGCCTTCTTTCCCATTCCAGCGGCTTGTTCGCTCGTAGATGCCTCATCGTTCTCAACATGTATGTTTCCTTTGCTGATCCGGTCTTTAATAGTTTGTTTGAGTGTTGGTGCCATGCCCCCCACAATTCCATGGTACTTCACAAGTAGTCATTCGTATTGCACCATCTCGGTTTAGGCCGAAGAAGGAAGGAATAGTTTTCGCGTGAACAGCATTCGTTCCACTATGATATCCGTCATTTTACTTCATAAAAGAAGCTAGCTGCTCCGGAGTTAGGGATTATAACTCCTCCGCAGCTAGGTGCGGCTGCGGCGAAACAAGAATTCCTTTTCTTGTATTTAATATACCCCACACCACGCTCATTCCTTACTTCAAGTGGGAGTGGCATCGGTCCCGTTCATGCCCTGGAATAACTTTGATGAATTGCACATTTATGAGCCGAGTTTACACGATATTATGATCATCCGGTATTCTAGGGAAATGAACCCTATATCAAATATCAAATATAGTAGCTCTATAACTATAGCATAAGTGGGAGATGGTAGCCACCATGAAGTAGGTGGGGAGGAAAATGGATTTGTAAGTACGTGCAGGAGGTGAGGATTTCTGGTGAATGATGATTTGGAATAGCCAACTGGAGTAGTCGGCAGAACAGGGTTGGCGGTTGAGTTAGGCGCTTTCGCTTCTTCGGTTTCCGGTTTTTCGCTTTCAAATAATATATCTTCTGCTGGTACGTCCGTTGAGTTCTTTTTAGAGAGGAAATTCCTTTAATCTCGATCCCCGGCCAACCGGTCTTCTGTCCAATCAAATATCCCGGTCGAGCTGTATTGGGCAAACGCTCATCGGTCTGCTCTGTCTTCTGAATCCGTCCGTTGGTTGTTTGGCTAGGGAAGTTTCTTCGATCTATTGGCCATTTCTCCTTAGTGAGAAGGCGCCTGAAATGTCTCTCATGGGTCAGGCCTTTCCAAAGTCTCGAAAAAATGCGTTATTTGCTATGGATTGAATGAAACTTTCTAATCCAGTTCATTTTAATTCAAAAGATCGATTTCCTGCTTCTGCAAAGGGTGGAAAAGGCTCATCTGCTCTCTTCGGTTGAGCTGTCCACGACACGAATACCTCTTTCCTGTAAATATATATTTCCCTTTTCCCGGTCTTTTGTCCTGTAACAGCAGTCGCATCTGGAATATCGAATCTAGCTCTTAGCTGGTCTGGTCCAACCCCTCTTCTGTCTGATGACAATCGGGAATACCTTGCTAGCGAAGTAAGCAATCAAAGGGATGCCATTAGTTTAATTAAAAGGCACACTTCTCTTTTATCGCCTGTTCCCGACGGCTGTTTAGGAGACTGGAATTCCTTTAGTAAGATAGCTCATGAGTGAAGCTTTCAAACCAGTTCCTGATTTCAGGAGTTTAGGAGTGCATATGAGTTCATGAGTGCATGAGTCAAGTCTCTTCCAATCGAATATATTCTATTAAAGCAAAGCCAAGAGGAGAAGTATACCAGTCCGGCGCAATCAGTTATCAACCAAACCATTCCTTTTGTTCTGCAACTGGAGAGTCTCCCGAAACTGGTCAACTGGTAAATCCGGAACATTCCTTTATTGAAATAATTCCCCTGTAAAGACCGTAGCAAAGGCTCGCATCTGGCGGCATTTGCCCTAGGATCCTCTCATTAGTAAAAAACTTGAGTTAGGGGCTGCGATAAGCCAATCGTAGATAGGTTTTTAATTAAAATGCTTTATATGTACGGGCTTTTGCTTTTAGACCCGATTTGTCGACTTCATCTGCCCTGCTCTTAGCTCGGGTTCTTGCTTAATGGAATGAGGCGTCCCTTGTTCCTTCTTTCGCAATACTTCGTGTCTCCCATGCCCCGCTTCAATCTCTTGCTTGCTTTGGTGCCTGGTCCAAGGAAAGGAGTCCAAGTCTGCCTTCGAATAAGCAATCACAAAGGCTGGTCGGTCATAGGCTCAGCCCTTGTTTTAGATCTTCCATCTCTAGCATTGGCTAGCGAAGCAGTAGTGGCAGAGGTCGAGCTGGTAAGCTAGCTCATAGGGCTGGCTGTCGGATGCGCTAAGGCGAGCTTCCTCTCTTTCAGATCATCGCTTACGCTCCTCTTGAAGATCCTGCTGCAGGGTTAAGTGAAACTAGCTCAATTGCGGAGCTGTACTCTAACGGGAAAGTCGCTTTGTCGCTCCTATCCTTTAGTGAGTCGAGTTACTTTGCTTCTTATTCTGCTTGCTTGGCCAGCTAATGCATCTGCTCGGGCATTTCGTCCGCGAGGAATATGTTCGATGTTTGAAATATATGAAGTTCCTTGCGAGGCGACGAGCCATCTTATGGTAGGGGAGGAGATTCGGTTTCTTAACTTCATACTTGCCGTTCATCTGGTTTACGATGAGTTTTTAGTCACCGCAAACCTCAAGATGATCGATTCCGATTTCGTGAGCCATCTCCATACCCATGATTAACGCCTGATATTCGGCTACGTTGTTGGAGCACGACTCAGTTAATGATAAGGAGTGTGGTATCATGTGCCCTTCAGGGGTTATGAATCTAATACCGACTCCAGAAGTCAACTCCTCATTGGAATTGGTACGCGTTGCACCGTCGAAGTCAATTTCCCATCTATCACGGGGATGTCCGGGAAAAGTTTCAATGTGGAAGACTGGTTCATCCGGGAGATCATCATTCAGATTAGAATCCGGCGGTAACGGATGTGCGGCAAGGAAATCTGCTATCGCTTGTCCTTTTACAGCTTTTTGTGGCACATACACTATGTCAAATTGGGACAATAGAATGGACCACTTGGCAAGTCTCGCGCTAAGTGATCCTGCCTTAGCGACTAAGATCTTTAGCGGGTTCACCCGAGATATTAGGTAAACCATATGCGCCAACAAGTAGTGTCGTAATTTCTGGACGGCGAACATGAGGGCAAGGCATTATTTTTCAACCGGAGGATATCGATGCTCAGCACCGACCATCCTCCGGCTAAGATAGTAAACGCAACCTCTTGACCTTCTCGCTAAGGAATATAGTTCGGGCCATGAAAGCGACTCCCCCCTGTGGCTGGCAGCGCCTGAGTCCACTGCCCATAGAACTAGTCGATCCAAGCGGTTCTTCCATGAAAAGAGGTCTTTGAGAGGAGAGCTTTGACTTCCTAGGGTTGGGCTTTACTTTAGATCGTTCTTTCCTCTATCGGGCCTAATGCTTGGGAATCCGCTCTGCAGTGGAGCTGCCGGTCCTGGCGTGATGGTGGACTTATTTATCCGCTCATAAGGTTGGGCGAGGGATTCATCGCAAGGGGAGAACTATTTGTACGTAGCGAATTCACCAGTTTAGGAGATAGAATGGGATGAAGACGATTTCCTTTCCTATATTTCATAAGCGAAGCGCTTGCTTCAGATCGTCCTGTCTTTTAAGACTTGGCCTAAAGCGCCTCTCCCTCTTTAAGAAAGCGGCTGTCAGTCGAAACAAGGAGGGAGCATATGAAATAGAGGGAAGAAGGATACCCGAGAAATAGTCTAGTGGGGCTATTCCACATTGCTGCTCCAAGGCTTGTTCTGGCCGAAGACGACGCTGTTAGGCCTAGTAGAGTAAAGCAAGCAAGCCACGGCTCAAAGAACATCACTGAACTAGCCATAGCAAACAGAGGAACAAGCAAACTCCGAAGCCAACGTAGCTGCCATTTTCTTCCGTACTGGTGTTTTCTCCAAGACTTGTTTAGGGTGCGTGAAGCTTAGCAGCCGGTTCCGAAAGTAGTACGATATCAGTTTGCTATCAGGCGAGTGGGCGTTTTGCTTGACGGACCTACATTCCACTTAGTAGGCTTGCTTTCAACCCGGACTTTGCCTAGGACTTATCACCTTCGTTTGCAGCTGACGGATAGTAGACCATTTGGGCAGGGAGGGCGCCGGGGCAATTTCATAGGCAGGCAGGGGAGATAACACCAGTGGGGGAGGGAGGTAATTCTTCGCTTCGTATGGAGGGAACCAATTGGCAAGAGGGACCGGTAGTAGGGAGGAATATTGTTTGGATGTAGGCACTTCACTTCTTGAAGGAGAATATGCCGTTCATGAACAAGTACACTACGCCTTTCACTTGCAGGTGATGAAGTCCCATGCTCTCTCTTTCACTTACCTAGCCCTACCCGAACGAATAAAGGAAGCAGCAGCGCAAACGGAGGCTGCAGGAATGGGGGCAAGCGCAGGCCCCTTCTCTAATGAGGCAGCTCCAACAGTAGCTTCGTCAACTGGCTCACTAGTCCCCGTATCTCATTAGGCTGTTCTTCCCTCGCTTCGCTCTTTTGCCACCTTCTCCAAGCAACATCTTTAGATCAGGACTTGCCACGTTCTTTCTCAAGTCACTATTCTGATCGACCAAGTAGCATGTTTGTGGATTGGGACTTGCCACGTTCTTTCTCAAGTCACTATTCTGATCGACCAAGTAGCATGTTTGTGGATTGGGACTTGCCACGTTTTTCCCGGGTGACTGATCTGATTGGTTGGGCAACGAAAGCGTACTCCCTCCGCTTCGTTCTTTCCATCCTCCTCAATGCGAACCGGGCGAGAACGAGAAAGAAGTTCCAATCGGAAACCTAGGGCGAACTTCCCCAGTCAAACAAGTCGCCTTCACTCCCCAATGCCAATCCGGTCAAGAGAGAGAGCCTTAGTGAATGAAATAGGCAACAACCGGATGTTACAAGATCGAAACAACAAGGGGTCAAGTGCCAAGCCAGTCGAGAGAGCCTTAGTTAGATAAGCAGCAACGGATGAGCAAGCAAACTAAGGATCACACAACGGCCCGTGGGCAGAAAGAGTTGGCACACTTCGTTATGTCTAGTGACTTAGATTCCATGGAGTACCGTCAGGAACGGTGACGGTACGGAATAAAATAGTTGTACTGACTACATTACATGAAAGAAGCAAGGGTTGAGCGTACTACTAGGGGAGGGCATACCGCCCTCGCTAATGCGATGGTTGGGCGGAGGAGGGGCTTATAGATAGCAAATTCATATAGGGTATGGTATCAGTCAAATCAAATATACCCGTGAGGTTTCATATGCTGTATCCGTTCCGTTCGGTCCTCTCACCCGATAGTTCGTCACTGCACTCTCTAGCTGGTACTATTCACTATGAAAGAATAGCAGGAATAACTAGGGGATTACTGAGATTGTTAACAAACAGTAAGGGCAGTGAGAAGAGAAGAAAGACGATCTGACATCGAGCAGAGGGGGGTACTACACTACCGAAGATGGGGACACTGAGTAGCCTTCAAGCCTAGGTGCGCTAGTAGCAAAGGGCTGATGCTACTTAAAGAAGATCGAGCCTGATTGAGTTCTTTGTGCCAGTCGGTATGTTCTATTATAAGATTGGGGCGAAGAATTTACTTCTAATATAATAAGGGCTTGAAGCGGGATAGAGGGTCCGAAGGAGTTGAGCTGCTTGAGTTCAGATTGCAGGTTCGCATCCTTGTTCTCGATTTAGTTGGTGTGAAGTGCACCTTAAGTACAAGAAAAGAAAGCAAAAGCGATTCCCTTTAGTAGATCGTGAGAAAAAAAAAGAAAGAAGAGAATAGAGATAGAGTCTATTCCGAAACCGAGACTTACTCTCGCGTTTCGAAAGAAAATTCTTATTGATTGTGAAGGTGGCACTCATAAAACCGCCCTAATTTAAAAATGTGAGGTACCGACGCCGGACGGGCTGACCTCAAAGGATCCGGTAAACAGGGTAGCCCCTGCTTGGGGCAGGATTGAATCCTTCGCGATGGAAGTGAGACAACTGTACTGACCTGCTCTACTTGTCGAGTACAACAGCAATAGAGCAGCTAAACTGTAAGAAGACTTACACCAAACATCTCACGACAGGATCTACTTCTAGCTCTGCAACGGTATCTGGATCTGGATCACGATCTGTATCTGGAAATGAAACTACTGACCCCGCTACAGCTACTGGTCCAACTCCACCAACTAGATAAGCTGGATCAACGGCGGCAAGCTTGGAGACTCTGGTTGGAATCGTAGCATACTACTGTGCGTGCCGAAGAGGGATGTAAAATGCAATATTTAGCTCC